GGTCCGATACTGAATAAACGAGTATCTCCTCTTGATGGAAGAAGATTCTCTTTGAAAAGTAATTTTGTACCATCTGCTAAAGCTTGAAGAATTCCCAAAGGCCCGGCGTATTCAGGGCCAATACGTTGTTGTATCCCCGCAGATATTTCTCTTTCTAACCAAACAATTACTAGTACACCTATTGTGATTCCTAATACAGGAGTAAAAATAGGGACAAGCATCCATATGATCTCATATACCTCTTTTAAGGATTCCAATCTAAAAAAAGAATTGATAGCTTGTACTTCTGTTGTATCTATTATCATTTTAACGATCAACTTCTCCCATAATGATATCTATGCTACCTAGTATTGTCATAATATCAGCCAATTTCATTCTTTTAACTAATTGAGGAAGGATTTGCAAATTGATAAAACCCGGTGGTCGGATTTTCCATCTCCAAGGAAAAACACCCTTATCTCCTATCAGAAAAATTCCTAATTCTCCTTTTGGGGCTTCGACTCTCACATAAAGTTCTTGTTTTGACAATTCAAAAGTAGGAGAAGGTTTTTTACTGATAAATCGATAGTCAAAATCATTCCATTCGGGATCCCATACTTTATCAAAGCGCCGGATTTCTAAATTCTCATAGGGCCCCCCCGGAATTCCTTCTAAAGCCTGTTGAATAATTTTTATTGATTCTGTCATTTCACCGATTCGTACTAAATAACGAGCTAATGAATCCCCTTCCTTTTGCCATTGAACTCCCCAATCAAATTCATCGTAAGACTCATAATGATCAACCTTTCGAAGATCCCATTGTATTCCGGAAGCTCGTAGCATTGGTCCCGATAAACCCCAATTAATTGCCTCCTCTCCGCCAATAATGCCTACTCTCTCAACTCGCTCTAAAAAAACAGGATTCCGTGTAATAAGTCTTTGATATTCAGTAACTCTTGTTAAAAAATAATCACAAAAATCCAAACATTTATCTACCCAGCCATAAGGTAAATCAGCAGCGACTCCTCCAATACGAAAATAATTATGCATCATTCGCATACCGGTAGCAGCTTCGAATAGGTCATATATCAATTCCCTTTCTCGAAAAATATAGAAGAAGGGGGTCTGTGCGCCAATATCTGCCATAAAAGGGCCAAGCCATAACAAATGCGAAGCTATACGACTTAACTCTAACATAATGACTCTGATATAGCTGGCCCTTTTAGGCACTTGAATATTGCCTAACTGCTCTGGTGCATTTACAGTTATTGATTCAGTGAACATAGTAGCTAAATAATCCCAACGTGTTACATAAGGTAAATATTGTATAATTGTTCGGTTTTCCGCAATTTTTTCCATTCCTCTATGTAAATAACCCAATATCGGTTCACAGTCAATAACATCTTCACCATCTAGAGTAACAATGAGTCGAAGAACACCGTGCATTGATGGGTGCTGAGGGCCCATATTGACTATCATAAGGTCATTTCGTGTAGCTGGTGCAGTCATAGGTTTTTTCCCGATTCATTCTTCCATGAATTGCTGAAAGCGAAAAGAGGTTCATCAAAATTTAAGCGAAAATTCAAAACGACTCTTCAAATTAATGATTTTTTGTTTCTCGAATCTCCAACTGTCCGATTAATTCTTTATAACGTACTCTATTTTTTTTTGACAAATAGGCGAGCAGCCGTTGACGTTTTCCTAGAATTTTACGCAGACCTCTCTGAGATAAATAGTCTTTTTTGTGCAATTCCAAATGTGAAGTAAGTCTCCGTATCCTATTGGTGAAACTCACTACTTGAAATTCAACAGACCCCTTGTTGTCTTCGTTTTCCTCTTTCAAAATAATTGCACTGAATGGATTTTTTATCATAAAAAAAGCTCCTTCTACCCTTTAATTTACATATAAAATATATTCTTTGATCAGTAATAATAATATTAGTCATTTTAATGTAGTAATTAGTATACACAAGAATTTTAATTTTAGTTGGACAGGGATAAAAAAGTAGATGGTACGTTTTTACACTTACAACGTCAAATAATTTAGACCGAAAATTCGGAATATTCCACGTTTATTTTATAGATTTTATCCAAACAAATTGATACGTCATTGACTTAGTATTAAATAAAAAAGATCTAATATTAGACTGGGACGTAAGACAGGGCATATGTGCATCTGTTTGCTTTTCTATATGGTACAGAATATATAGGAAAAATGTACCATCAAACAATTTTTAATTGTGGATATATTCTTAACAAACTAAAACGGCTTCCATTATTGGTATTAAACCAATATCTATTCATACAAGCTAAGTCTTCTAATCGATAATTAGGCCAAAGAAATAACTTTAATTTAATTAATTCATTTTTATCTCTATCAAGATGCTTTTTTTGATCCAAAAAAGGATTCCTGTTTTTTATGTTCTTTTTGTTACAAAATACTCGATTTTTATCCACACTTTTTATATTCTTTGAGTTGAAAGAAATTAGAATTCTCAATTCTCTACGACGTCTAGATGATAAAATCTTTTCAGGAACGATAAAATCATAATGTTTTTTGTCTCTCTTTCGAATTATTATTTGATATCTTGGGATAGATTCATCCAATTTATTTTTATTGATATATCTTTGTTCTCGATATCTTTGAGGAGTTTGGTACTTACTTTTATGAACCAACGATATACCTACGGTTTGATATATAATAAAGTATCCGTCGTTTTTTACAGACAAACGAATGGGATCGATAAAAAATATCCCCTTTTTATTCAATTCCATAGGAGTCAATTTTTTTCGAATCACCATTATATCCAGATTTATTTCTTTCCTTTGAATAGACGATATAGTAGTATCTCTTGGATTTATCAGTCCAAGCAAGTAACAATATATCTTGATATTATTGATCATTCTTTCAGTTAAATTCGGAATTAAACCATCGTCTATTATCCATTGAAAAAGTAAATAGTGTTTCCGTAAGAAAATTATTTCTGGTCTCATCTTATTTCGGATCTTATATTGTTTTTTCATTTTATCTTGGTTTTGTGAATATGATCCAAGGCCTCTTCGGCCCGCGGGTTCTTTTTTTTCTTGATTTCGATTCATTAATTCAGAATATCTTTTTTCATTCGATGGTCTAAAAAAATGGAATTTTTTCTTTTCATTGATGTTTTTCTTTTTATTTAAATTTAAAAGAAGTAATTTGCTTGGTATAATCCATGGTTTTATTTTGTATACATTATAAAGTGGCACAAATTCTGGGAAGAACGGAAGTTTCATATTTGTCGATATTGGGTTTAGGATTTCTTCATTCATTTCCATCCAATCAAAAAAGAGTTTCTTGTCATTGATTGGATTTATTTCTAAATCTTGATGAATCATCAGATAAAAAATATCGTTTTTATCCATTTTCTCAATTTTTTGGTAATTCTTACTTCCAAGCTTAGTATTTATATTACTGCTATAATCCATTTTGGTCCAGGCCTCAATATCTATTTTTTGTCTTAGAAAAAAATTGAGAATTGTCCAATCAAAATATTTTCTATCTGGATTTTTTTGCATATACATAATATCGCCCTTTTCTAGATAATGATTGATAGGAATTTCCTCCAGGCTTTCAAATAAATTTTGTTTAGAATTGTTGTAATTAAAAGTAATTTTTTGGTTGTTATTTAATTCTGATGGTGATCCATAAATAATATATGAGGACTTCTTAATTTCAGAATTAATAGATTTATATGATAAAAGATTATATATATAGTATTTCGGAAAATTATCTTTTTGGTTTGGTAATGGATATACTTTAAAATCCTTTTGTTTTTTGTGATAAAGTAATCGATCTTTTTCATACGAATTCCATTTTGTTAAATCTTTATTTTGGGTAATACCACCTTCATTTATTGTAGTTCGCCATTTTTGTGGTATTAATTCAAACCATCTAATCTGAGATAAATTGTATTGATAATGACCTCTTAACCAGTTTTTCCATTGATTCGTTTCAGAACTTGAAAGTTTTGTATGTCTTAATTCGGAATGAAATATTCCTTGTGTTACAAAATAATTTTTTATTGCAGTCTTAAGAAAAACGGGAGTTCCATGATACTCAAAAATAGATCTTAACTTATACAAATTAATAACTTGGGTTTGTGATAATTTGTAAAATACATATGCTTGTGATAAAGAGGATAAGTCAAAAAAAAGATGTGAATTCCTCTTACTATTCTTAATATTGTAAAGTTCACTTTTTAGAGTCGAAATAAAGTTAATTTCTTTTTTGTTTTTTTTTTTTTTTATTTCTTGGTTTGTTTTATTATTGTAAATGTATTTATCAAAACAAAAATTTCTTGATTCAAGAACTAGTTGTGTAGGAATTCTGGCAATATGAATGATACATAGAAAGATATCCATGTATATTCTTTTAATGAAAATTTTTATAAACAAATCTAATTTATAGATTAATCGATTTCTTCTTTTTTTTATTTTTAATATTTTACAAAAAATTTTTGGTGATTTTTCTTTTACATTATAACTATAACTTGTTTTGTTAGGACTACTTCTTTTCTTGGCGTTGCTGTTTTTTTCTTTTGTAAGACTCTTTGTTTTCTTTCTGATTGTGCTTGTTCTATCAGCCAGATTTTTCATTTTTTTTTCTCTCAGTGAATAATTTGTATTATCTGTAGATTTTATTTTTCTAAACGAGTCGTGAATTATCTGATTCCTAATTATAGAATCTTTTTTTTGGTTAGTTTCGACGGGTTCATACACCTTTCTCAATATAAATAATCGAGTTGGATGTACTTTTAAGAGTTCTTTTTTTATTTTTTTTATAAACAGAAATAAAACGTTTTTGATAACCACCCTTTTTGGTTCTTTTGAATCTTGTAGAAAATTTTTTGTTCTTTCTTTTAAAACGCTTATAACTCGAAAATGATTATTTTTCGTTTTTCTAATTTTTTTTTTAAGTTCTTTAAAAATAGGCTTAAAAAAGGAAGTTTTGGGGGGGACAGAACCAAAGGGAAGGGTAGTTT